ATTTACATTATTAGTTAAATTTTTAATAATGTAATAACACACTTGTCTACCCCATGAGTGGGAGTGAGAGCATTCTTTGTCTAATTTTAGTAGTTTCATGTTTTATCATGAAGACTCCCGGGGTAGGGGGGTAGGGGGGTGAAATTTTAGTGAGAGGGGGGGATGTCTAACAGTAGTGTTGATAAAATAATTATATGTTATGCACTGATATAATAATATGCAATCATCACTGAATGTCTTTAATACTTTAATTACATATACTCTGATTTCATTAATGTATGTTCAACCTTCGGGAACATTATTTGAAGAGGCTTGGCATGTCAGATGAAAGGAGACCAAATAAAAGGAACCAGATGCACTTTGAATGAATGCTCGGCTTGGTGGGTAACGAACTCGATGGACGACACCATCAATCAGATGCCGGACACAATTCACTCTTTAGGGGATTAATTTATTTTTGACCCTGAAATAGGAACCAGATGCCAGTAATAGTTAACCACTAGCTACCCCCACAGTTTTTGCCCCTGACCTTACAATAAACGGGTGCTCTCGATTTTGACTGGTTGGTGATCTCTTACTGCATCCCCATTGGAACCAGAAACCTAATGTTGCGTTGTTCAAGGAGGAAGTGGGAATACAATAATAGTTGATAATCCTTCCCCCTCTTGTATTTAGGAGTTCATGTTGATTTCTTACTTTAGTCTTGTGTACACAACATATAAAGGATTTAATTAGACACAACTGTTTTCAAGGTTCTTAATTCACGGTCCATTGTATGTTCTAGATCAGTTGTCATATGCAACATATTATTTGGCTCTACAGGATTAATGTGGCRGAGCAGTGTTCTAGTACTGAAGGTCAATGTAACCGACAATAGCCATTTCGCAGCTACATAATATTATGGGGATAATACATATGATGTATTATAATACATATGTCTTGCTTGGTGCGGGGTCATTTAATCTCTTGCAAAGGGTAGTTTAATGTAGTAATTTTAGCTTTGGGAGCTATAGGTGAGAGTTGAAGTCTTTCCCCTTTGATACACGATTAGTTCCTATAGTTGAATGACAACAATGGTTTTTCAGATCATTGGTCCTGGTTAAAGTCCAGGTAGAAATTATGGTATACTTCATTTATTTGTTCATGGTTTTATTGGTGGGAGGTGTTGTAATTGTAGCTTCGAATCCCGCCCCTTATTTTGCTGCTTTGGGTCTGGTATTAGCGGCAGCAGGGGGTTGTGGTGTCTTGGCCAGCTATGGTGGGTCTTTTGTTTCTTTGGTTTTGTTCTTGATTTATCTGGGTGGAATGTTAGTTGTCTTTGCTTATTCCGCAGCTTTAGCTGCGGATCCCCATCCTGAAGGCTTGGGGGATTGGTCTGTCTTAGTGCGTATGGGTGGGTGTCTTTTCGTAATTCTTGTTGGCATTTTGATGGGTGGGGGACAATCTGATTATTATTGTGGTATCGTGGATGAGTTTCGTGACTTTTCAGTTCTTCGTGGAGATTTTAGCGGTGTTTCCTATATTTATTACTCAGGTGGGGAAATGTTGGCTGTCTCCGGATGGGCTCTCTTGCTTACTCTTTTTGTTGTATTAGAGTTGACTCGAGGTCAAAGCCGGGGGGTACTACGAGCAATCTAGTTGTGGCTTTAAATTGTTGATGGTTGGGGCTCAGGCATATTAGTTTGGGGTCCGGGTGAGTTTAGAGTGGATTTGGTTAGTTTTTAATAATGTAATAACACACTTGTCTACCCCATGAGTGGGAGTGAGAGCATTCTTTGTCTAATTTTAGTAGTTTCATGTTTTATCATGAAGACTCCCGGGGTAGGGGGGTAGGGGGGTGAAATTTTAGTGAGAGGGGGGGATGTCTAACAGTAGTGTTGATAAAATAATTATATGTTATGCACCTGATATAATAATATGCAATCATCACTGAATGTCTTTAATACTTTAATTACATATACTCTGATTTCATTAATGTATGTTCAACCTTCGGGAACATTATTTGAAGAGGCTTGGCATGTCAGATGAAAGGAGACCAAATAAAAGGAACCAGATGCACTTTGAATGAATGCTCGGCTTGGTGGGTAACGAACTCGATGGACGACACCATCAATCAGATGCCGGACACAATTCACTCTTTAGGGGATTAATTTATTTTTGACCCTGAAATAGGAACCAGATGCCAGTAATAGTTAACCACTAGCTACCCCCACAGTTTTTGCCCCTGACCTTACAATAAACGGGTGCTCTCGATTTTGACTGGTTGGTGATCTCTTACTGCATCCCCATTGGAACCAGAAACCTAATGTTGCGTTGTTCAAGGAGGAAGTGGGAATACAATAATAGTTGATAATCCTTCCCCCTCTTGTATTTAGGAGTTCATGTTGATTTCTTACTTTAGTCTTGTGTACACAACATATAAAGGATTTAATTAGACACAACTGTTTTCAAGGTTCTTAATTCACGGTCCATTGTATGTTCTAGATCAGTTGTCATATGCAACATATTATTTGGCTCTACAGGATTAATGTGGCGGAGCAGTGTTCTAGTACTGAAGGTCAATGTAACCGACAATAGCCATTTCGCAGCTACATAATATTATGGGGATAATACATATGATGTATTATAATACATACGGAGTTTGTGGTATTGCATCAGGAAGAATTTTAATCTTCACTTTCCGGATTACAAAACCGGTGTTTTGGCATTAAACTACTGAGGCTGGGGGTTATTCTGGTTTTAATTCTGATCCTGGTTCTTGTTCTGGTTCAGGGGAGATATCCAGGTTCAGTATTTTATTCTCAATTCATCCTGCCGTAGGGTTGAGTACGAGGAAAATGCTGAAGTAGAGTACTGACGCTCCTTGTCCAATGATCACGTATGGATGTTCTACGGGTATACCTCCGATCCATGTTAGTACAAATATATCTGCTACCAAAAGTCAGAATAGGAATTGTGATAAGGGACGAAAGGTTAGTGCTCGATGTTTTGATGTGTGGAATATTGGTACAATTATCAGTACAAGGATTGAGGAGAGAAGGGCCAGGACTCCTACCTAGTTTGTTGGGAATAGAGCGTAGAATTGCATATGCAAATAGGAAATACCATTCTGGTTTGATATGGGGAGGGGTCACTATTGGGTTTGCAGGAATAAAATTGTCTGGGTCTCCGAGCAGGTTAGGTTTGAATAGGGCAAGTGTTAGAAGAGCTGGTATAAAGATTGAGAATCCTAGTACATCTTTGTAAGTAAAATATGGGTGTATTGGGATCTTGTCTACATCTGAGGTCAGCCCTATGGGGTTGTTTGATCCTGTTTCATGGAGGAATACTACGTGAAGTAGAGTGGCCCCTACTACTAGAAATGGGAAAAGGAAGTGGAATGCGAAGAATCGTGTTAGAGTAGCATTGTCAACTGAGAATCCGCCTCAAATTCATTGTACTAGGGTGTCTCCTAACGTATGGGACAGCGGATAGTAGGTTGGTAATTACTGTGGCACCTCAGAATGATATTTGGCCTCAGGGTAAGACATAGCCCACGAATGCGGTCATTATTACTAACAGGAACAGGATCACCCCAATGTTTCATGTCGATTTGTATATGTATGATCCGTAGTAGAGTCCTCGTGCGATATGGAGGTAAAGGCAGATGAAGAAGAATGATGCTCCATTTGCATGGAGGTTGCGAATAAGCCAGCCATAGTTAACGTCTCGGCAAATGTGGGCAACTGAAGAAAAGGCGGTTGAGATATCTGATGTGTAATGTATGGCTAGAAAAAGTCCTGTTAGAATTTGTGTGATTAAACAAAGAAATAATAACGAGCCAAAGTTTCATCATGCTGAGATGTTGGAGGGAGCTGGAAGGTCAGCTAGTGAATCGTTGATGGTGTTAATAAGGGTTGTGTCCTTTCGAGGGCTTGCCATTGGGGGGGGGGGTTATCAGGTTATTCACATGGCCAGGGCAATAGTTAGGAAGAATATTGCTAGGTAGGACATGATGAGTCCATGTTGTGGGTCGTTAATTATTTTGATTGCGGGGATTTGGGTACCTACTAGTCCTTTTGGGCCAACTTTTTCAAATCATGTCTGGTCTACCAGTTGAGTAGCTGCGGTTTGTCCCAGGACAAGGCCTAGTTTTGGTAGAGCTCGGTGAAAAATTGCGGGGAAGAAAGCAAGTATGTTGGAGAAATTGTATGCGGGTTGGTGTGGTTTGATTTTGAATTGTTTGTTCGTTAGGCTGGCCAGGTCTACTGCGATTATTAGCCCCAGAATGGTGACGATTAGAGCGCTGAGTTTTAGTGTTTCTGGTATGGTTATGATGGGGGTGTTTTTGGGTGTAAAATTTGAGGTAATAATTAGTCCTGCGATGATGCTTCCCCATGCCAATCGCTTAATTGGGTTCATCACCAGGGGGTTGTTTTCATTGATTGGGGACAGGGAGGAGAACCGGGGTTGTCCTATTGCAGCAAAGAAAATGATTCGGAAGCTATAGACAGCGGTGAAAGAGGTGGCAATTAGCGTAAGGATGAGGGCTCAGGTGTTTAAATATGATGTGTTTATTGCTTCGATAATGGCATCTTTTGAGAAAAACCCTGCTAAGAATGGGGTGCCAGTCAGGGCCAGGCTTCCAATTGTTATGCACGATGAGGTGAAAGGGAGTGTCTTGTGGAGTCCCCCCATTTTTCGGATGTCTTGTTCGTCATTTAGGCTGTGGTTAATTGAGCCTGAACATAGGAAGAGCATGGCTTTGAAGAAGGCATGGGTGCAAATGTGTAGGAAGGCTAGTTGGGGTTGGTTGAGACCAATGGTAACTATTATAAGTCCTAGCTGACTAGATGTCGAGAATGCAACAATTTTTTTAATATCGTTTTGTGTGAGTGCGCATGTTGCAGTGAATAGTGTGGTGAGTGCGCCTAGGCATAGGCAGATTGTCAAAGCTGTTTGATTGTCCTCTATTATTGGATGCAGTCGGATGAGTAGAAAAATACCCGCTACAACTATGGTGCTAGAGTGTAATAGGGCAGATACTGGTGTGGGACCTTCCATGGCTGATGGTAGTCATGGGTGAAGGCCAAATTGAGCTGATTTTCCAGTCGCTGCCAGGATGAGTCCGGTTAGTGGAAGGGTCAGATCAGTTTCTTTAGATGTGATGAATATTTGTTGGATTTCTCAGGTATTGAGGTTTGTGGCTAGTCATGCTATGCTAATAATAAATCCAATATCCCCTACGCGGTTGTAGATTACGGCTTGAAGGGCAGCGGTGTTGGCGTCTGCTCGTCCGTATCATCAGCCGATAAGTAAGAATGATATGATTCCGACTCCCTCTCAGCCGATGAACAGCTGGAATATGTTGTTGGCGGTTACTAGAATGATTATTGCCACTAAGAACATAAGTAGGTACTTGAAGAATCGGTTTATGTCTGGGTCTGCGTGTATGTATCAGGAGGCAAATTCTAGGATGGATCATGTGACGTACAGGGCTACTGGGGTGAAAATAATTGAGTATTGGTCAAATTTAAAGCTTGTGTTTAAATCAAATGTTATCGTGTTTGTTCATTGTCAATTTGTTGAAATTACTTCTATTCCCTGGTCTAAAAAAATGCATAATGGGATTAGGCTAACGAAAAATGCTATTTGGACGGCTGTTTTTACGTATATCAGGGCTCAGGTTTTTTCTAACTTGTTAGGATTGAGGGTTATAATAATAGGGTAAGTAAGAATTGCTAGGATGGTGAAGAGGCTTGAGTTTAGTATTAAGATTGTGGGGCACATAGCCGCTACTTGGAGTTGCACCAAGAGTTTTTGGTTCCTAAGACCAATGGATAGACTATTATCCTTTAGGGGCTGAGTGAGCCACAGGCTTTAACTGTGGATTTGAGAGGTTAGCAGTCTCTCAGATTAAGTCTTACTCCCTCGATAAAGAAGGAGGTTTTATCTCCTATTTTCAGAATCACAATCTGACGTTTTTGTTAAACTATATTTATAGAGGCATCATCCCCATATTAGTTCTGGTTTCAATACGAGGAGAAGGACGGGGGCGAGGTGTATGGTAATTAGGAGATGTTCTCGGGTGTGTGAGGGTTCTATTCCGACGATGTGGTTTGGAGTCGGTCCTCGTTGTGTTATTAAGAATATGTAGAGCGAGTACCCTGCCGTGATTAGTGTTCCCATGCCTGTGAGAATAATTGATCAGTAGGACCAGTTGAATATAGCAGTAATGATTATGATTTCTCCCATTAGGTTAGGGAGGGGGGGAAGTGCTAAGTTAGCGAGGTTTGAGATAAATCATCATGCAGCTATAAGTGGGAGTACCATTTGTAGGCCTCGAGCTAAAAGTAGGGTCCGGCTATGGGTTCGTTCGTAGTTTGTATTCGCTAGACAGAAGAGTGCTGATGAGACTAGGCCGTGGGCGATTATTAAAATGATTGCTCCTGTAAACCCTCATGGGGTTTGGATGAGGATTCCTCCAGCTACCAGGCCCATATGGCTTACGGATGAGTAGGCGATCATAGACTTCAGGTCTGTTTGGCGTAGGCAAATAGACCCGGTTATAATAATACCCCAAAGGGCCAAAATAATAAATGGGTATGCTAGTTCTTTAGTGAGGGGGGTTAGTATGGTTATTATTCGTATTATGCCATAGCCCCCGAGTTTTAGGAGCACGGCAGCTAGTACTATTGATCCGGCCACGGGGGCTTCTACATGAGCTTTGGGGAGTCATAGGTGGACCCCATAGAGTGGTATTTTTACTAGGAAGGCTACCAGGCAGCCGGCTCATCATAGTTTGTCACCTCAGGACGATAAGGTGAGGGGGTCTGTGTATTGGATAGTTAATATTGATAGTGTTCCTAGGTCTTTGTGCAGGGTCAGCAGGGCTACTAGCAGGGGGAGAGACCCTGCCAATGTATAGAATAGAAAGTATGTTCCTGCGTTAAGTCGTTCCGTTTGATTTCCTCATCGGGTGATGATAATTAGTGTGGGGATTAAGGTGGCCTCAAATATGATGTAAAATATGATAATTTCAGTAGCGCCAAATGCTAATGTTAGTAAAATTTGTAGGGTAATTAAGAGGGTGATGTATGATCGTTGTCGGTTTGTAGGCTCTGGGAGCATGTGGTTTTGACTTGCTAAAATTATTAGTGGAAGCAATCAGCAGGATAATACTAGAAGGGGGGTTGATAGTGGGTCTGTTGCTAGGTAGGGGTTGGATGTTAGTCACCCGGTCTCTGAGTCTCATTTTAATCAAGTTAAGCTAACAGCGGCGATAGAGAAGCTTTGGTAAGTGGTTACCGTTCATAGCCATTTTTTATTGATCAATCAGGTGGTGGGGATTAGTATAATTGTGGGTAGTAAGACTTTTAACATTGTAGGAGATTTAAGCTTTTTAGGTGGTCTGTGCCATGTGTTCGGGAGGTGGCAACTAGAAGGGCCAGCCCTGCGCTAGCTTCGCAGGCAGAAAATGCTAGCAACATAATTGGTGCTGATGAAAAGATCGTAGATCCTGTTTGAAAAGACCACATAGCTGTGGCTACATATAGGGAGAGCATCATTGCCTCCAAGCATAGTAGGGCGGACAAAAGGTGTTTTCGGTGAAAGGCTAGGCCTGCAAAACCTAAGACGAATGCTGCGGAAAAGCTGAAGTGAAGGGGAGTCATAAGATGATCATGGGTTTGAACCATGTTCTGCCAAGCCGAAATCGGCGGTCTTTCATTGGACTAATCATCTACTCGGCTCACTCTAGGCCGCCTTGTACTCACTCATAGATTAGTCCGGCGGTAAGCAAGATAAGGATAAATATTGCCCAGAATAGCGTTTGAGTGACGTCAGGGAGTTGGTCGCCTCATGGAAGAGGTAGTAGGAGTGCGATTTCTAGGTCAAAAAGGAGAAATAGGATAGCAACTAGAAAGAATCGTATAGAAAATGGGAGTCGAGCTGATCCGATTGGGTCAAATCCGCATTCGTATGGTGAGAGTTTTTCTAAATCTGGGTTTATTTGGGGTAATCAGAAAGAAATTGTCATGAGAATGCAGGATAGGGCTATTGTAATTGAAATAGTGGATAGGATTGGGTTCATTATCTTTCCTTGGGGTTTAACCAAGATTAAGTGATTGGAAGTCACCTGTATTGGCGTTAATACTAGAAAGATTATGAGCCTCATCAGTAAATTGAAACGTACAAGAACAGTCATACGACGTCAACGAAGTGTCAGTATCATGCAGCGGCCTCAAATCCGAAGTGGTGTTGTGATGTGAAGTGATATTTTATTTGTCGCAGAAGGCATACTGCTAGGAATGTTGATCCAATAATGACGTGGAGACCATGGAATCCTGTGGCCACAAAGAATGTTGAGCCGTACACTCCATCGGCAATTGTGAAGGGGGCCTCGTAGTACTCTATTGCCTGTAGGAGGGTAAAATAGAAGCCCAGGGCAATTGTGATTGCTAGGGAGTGAATGGCCTGTTTACGCTCTCCTTCCATAATGCTGTGGTGGGCTCAAGTGACTGTGACACCCGAGGCTAGAAGGACAGCTGTGTTTAATAATGGCACCTCAAATGGGTCTAGAGTGATGATTCCGGTTGGTGGTCAGCATCCTCCAAGTTCTGGTGTTGGTGCCAGGCTTGAGTGGTAGAAAGCTCAGAAGAAGCCCAGGAAAAAGAATACTTCTGAAGTAATAAATAAGATTATTCCGTATCGTAATCCTTTTTGTACTGGGGGTGTATGATGGCCCAGGAATGTACCTTCTCGTACGATATCTCGTCATCATTGATATATGGTCAAAAGTAGTAGGATTAGGCCTAAGGATATTAAAATAGTATTTTGGAAATGAAATCACATGGCGGTTCCAGAGGTGATTAAAAGGGCGGCAGCTGCGCCTGTTAGTGGTCAGGGGCTAGGGTCAACCATGTGGTATGCGTGTGCTTGGTGTGCCATTATACGTTTTCTTGTAGATATAGGCTTAATAGAAGGACAAAGACGTAGGCTTGAATTATAGCGACTGCGACCTCTAGGAGTGTTAGAAGAAATAGAACTGTTGTTGTTAAAATAGCCACAGTTGGTATTATGGGGAGAAGGACAAATGCAGCGGTGGCGATGAGTTGGATGAGAAGGTGTCCTGCTGTGAGGTTAGCTGTAAGTCGAACACCTAGGGCCAGCGGGCGGATGAGTAGGCTGATTGTTTCGATAATAATGAGAACTGGAATGAGAGGCAGTGGTGTGCCTTCTGGCAAGAGGTGTCCTAGTGCCACTGTTGGCTGGTTTCGTGCCCCAATAATAACTGTAGCAAGTCAGAGTGGGACTGCGAGTCCCATATTTAGGGATAGTTGAGTGGTGGGAGTGAATGTGTATGGGAGTAACCCTAAAAGATTAATGGTCAATAGGAATAGCATGAGGGAGGTGAGTAGGATTGCTCAGTTATGTCCTCCAATATTAATCGGGAGGAAGAGTTGTTGTGTGAATCGGTTGATGAATCAGTTTTGGAGTGTTAACAGGCGATTATTGAGTCATCGTGAGGAGGGGGTGGGGTAAAGAATTCATGGAAGTACAAGTGCTAGGGCTATTAGTGGGATTCCTATATATGTGGGGCTTATGAATTGGTCGAAGAAGTTTAGTATCATGGTCAAGTTCAAGAATTAAGTTTGGGTTTTATTGTTGTTTGGGGGTTTGGCTCGTTATTAAAAATATGTCCTATAACCTTGGTTGGAATAATGGTTAGGAAGATTAATCATGAGAATAGCAGAATTGCGAATCATGGGGCTGGGTTGAGTTGAGGCATGTCACTAGAGGTGGTTGGGAGCCACCAGTCTTTAGCTTAAAAGGCTAACGCTTGTCCCCTAATTTAGCTTTCTAGTGAGGCGTCTTCTAATATTATTGATGATCAGTTTTCAAAGTGTTGTAAAGGTACTGCTTCGACTACAATGGGTATAAAGCTGTGATTGGCGCCGCAGATCTCAGAGCACTGTCCATAGTATACTCCTGGGCGGGTGGCGACGAATGCTGTTTGATTGAGGCGTCCTGGTACTGCATCCATTTTTACGCCTATAGCCGGGACAGCCCATGAATGTAAGACATCTTCTGCTGTGACGAGCACTCGAATTGGTGATTCCATTGGAACAACTATTCGGTGGTCTGTTTCTAACAAGCGGAATTGACCCGGGGACAGGTCTTGAGTGGGGATTATGTATGAGTCGAATCCAAGATCTTCGTAGTCGGTATACTCATAGCTTCAGTATCATTGGTGTCCGATGGCTTTAACTGTTAAGTGTGGGTCATTGATTTCGTCTATTAGATAGAGGATTCGAAGGGAGGGTAGGGCGATGAGGACTAGAATAATCGCAGGTAGAACTGTTCACACAATTTCAATTCCCTGAGAATCTAGGGTATATAAGTCAATAAGGTTTGTGGTCACTATTGCTACAATAATATAAAGCACTAAAGTACTGATGAGAAAGACAATTATCAATGCGTGGTCGTGGAAGTGAATTATTTCTTCTATAACAGGTGATGCTGCATCTTGGAATCCTAGTTGTGAGGGGTGTGCCATTATGTTCAAGGCACGCAGGATTTTAACCTACAACTCTGCCTTGACAAGGCAGTGTAAATTTTTACTAGTGTCTTATTAAAAGAAAGTGACAGAGTGGTCATGTGGCTGGCTTGAAACCGGCAGATGGGGGTTCAATTCCTTCCTTTCTTGGTTACTCGCGGGTATTAAACAGGCCCATAGTATTTAGGATTATAGTATTTTGGCTTGTAGTAGCCCTTTTTAAACAGGGGGTTGTTATCTCAGAATTTATATGCTCATGCTGGGTGCACTCGGACGTACGCTGGTTCTTCGAATGTGTGGTATGGGGGAGGGCAGCCGTTTAGTCATTCAACATTAGAGGTTGTTAGTTCTACTCATTTTACCTCTCGTTTGGCAGAAAATGCTTCTCATAGGATAAACAGGAATAAAACCACTGCAGTTAACGAGACTAGTGAGCCGATAGATGAGATTGTGTTTCATAAAGTATATGCGTCTGGGTAGTCAGAATAACGTCGGGGTATTCCGGCCAGTCCAAGGAAGTGTTGTGGGAAGAAAGTTAGGTTAACTCCCACGAACATTACTCCAAAGTGAATTTTTGTTCAGGTGTCGTGTATGGTGTATCCAGTGAATAATGGGAATCAGTGAACGAATCCGGCCATAATTGCGAATACAGCTCCTATTGATAGAACATAGTGAAAGTGTGCTACTACGTAGTATGTGTCGTGGAGTACAACGTCGATGGACGAGTTTGCTAGTACGATGCCTGTTAGGCCTCCTACCGTAAACAGGAAGATGAAGCCAAGAGCTCATAGGATTGGGGTTTCTCATTTAATTGCTCCTCCGTGCAGTGTTGCTAATCAGCTAAATACTTTTACTCCTGTAGGGATGGCAATAATTATAGTAGCAGATGTAAAATAGGCTCGAGTGTCTACATCTATTCCTACTGTAAACATGTGGTGGGCTCAGACAATGAATCCAAGGAGACCGATGGCCATTATGGCTCATACTATTCCTATGTAGCCAAATGGTTCTTTTTTTCCTGCATAGTAAGTGACTACGTGTGAGATAATCCCGAACCCTGGCAGAATTAGGATATAAACCTCTGGGTGTCCAAAGAATCAGAATAAGTGTTGGTATAAAATGGGGTCCCCTCCTCCTGCTGGGTCAAAGAACGTTGTATTTAGATTTCGATCTGTAAGGAGTATAGTAATACCCGCGGCGAGAACGGGCAGGGATAAGAGTAAAAGGACAGCAGTTACCAGGACGGACCATACGAACAGTGGAGTTTGATATTGTGTAATTGCCGGTGGTTTTATGTTAATGATTGTGGTGATAAAGTTAATTGCCCCCAAAATTGATGAAACTCCCGCGAGGTGTAGTGAGAAAATTGTCAGATCAACTGATGCTCCGGCGTGGGCAAGGTTTCCAGCCAGAGGCGGGTATACAGTCCACCCTGTTCCAGCACCGGCCTCAACTCCGGAGGAGGCTAGTAGGAGCAGGAATGAGGGGGGCAGGAGTCAAAAGCTTATGTTGTTTATTCGTGGGAATGCTATGTCGGGGGCCCCAATTATTAAAGGCACGAGTCAGTTACCAAATCCTCCAATTATTACTGGTATTACTATAAAGAAAATTATTACGAAGGCATGTGCGGTAACGATAACGTTGTAAATTTGGTCATCCCCCAGAAGAGCCCCGGGTTGACTCAATTCAGCTCGAATTAGTAGGCTTAGGGCAGTGCCCACTATTCCGGCTCAGGCCCCAAATACTAGGTATAGGGTGCCAATGTCTTTGTGGTTAGTAGAGAAAAATCATCGGGTAATTGTCACAGGTAAGGTGGCCGAGTGTTTAGGCGGTGGGCTGTAGACCCATAAACAGAGGTTCAAGTCCTTTTCTTATCAGGCCCTATGGTGTACCACACATCAGATTGCAAATCTGAAGATGCGGGCTCATCCCCGCTAAGGCCTCCCCTGAGGCCGATCCCGCCTCCCCCTCCCCCTAAGAGGCGGGAGAGGTAGATGAATGCTCGCTGGTTGGGGCGCTTAGCTGTTAACTAAGATCTTGTGGGGTCGAGGCCCACTCATCTATTAAGGCCTTAGCTTAATTAAAGTGTTTGGTTTGCATCCATATGATGTGGAATAGAGTTCCGCAGGTCTTATCAGGGACTAGGAGGTTTTCACTCCTGCTTAAAGCTTTGAAGGCTTTTGGTCTGGTATTTATCCTAAATCCCTATAGCATGGCTGTTGTGATGATTGCCATTACTGTGGGGGTTGTTGGTAGGAGCATTGCGGTTATCATGGTTGTGATTGATAGGGGCATAGTTATTTGTTTCGACTTCATTCGTCATGGCGTTTTTGTGTTGTTTGTGTTAGGCGAAATGGTGAGTGACATAGTGTAGCAGATGCGCAGATAGAAAAATAAGCTTAATAAAGCTGTTAATGCCATGACTGTAGCGGCGATTGGAAGTCCTTGCTTAGTAAGCTCTTGTAGGATTAGTCATTTTGGCATGAAGCCCGTTAGAGGGGGAAGCCCTGCGAGTGAGAGCATTGTGATGAGGTTAACTGCGGTGATGATGGGGGCTTTTGTTCAGCTTGTTGCCAGTGTGTTGATTTTTGTGGCTGATATATTTTTTAGTGTTGCGAAGGCGGTGTATGTTATGACAATGTATATGGTAAGGTTAAGGATTATCAAGCTGGGCGCGTAGCTAAGTACTATAATTATTCATCCCATGTGGGCAATTGATGAGTATGCTAGGATTTTCCGTAGTTGTGTTTGGTTCAGGCCCCCTCAGCCCCCAATAAGGGCTGAGGATAGTCCTAGGGCTACTATTATGTTTTGGTTGGTTTCTAGAGAAATTTGATAGATGAGGGTCATTGGAGCAAGTTTTTGTCATGTCGATAAGATGAGTCCGGTGGAGAGGTCTAGTCCCTGGAGAACTTCTGGGAGCCAGAAGTGTATGGGCGCTAGACCTACTTTTAACCCCAGTGATAGGAATGTGATAGCTATAATTGTTGGGTGGAATGTTTGTTGAATTTCTCAGCTTCCTGTGAGCCATGCGTTTATTATGGTAGAGAAGAGAATTATGGCGGCGGCGGTGGCTTGTGTAAGGAAATATTTCGTTGTGGCTTCGACAGCTCGTGGGTGGTGGTTTTGAGCTATCAGGGGGAGAATAGCTAGGGTGTTAATTTCTAATCCCATTCAGGCAAGTAGTCAGTGCGAGCTGGCGAATGTGATGGTGGTGCCTAGGCCCAGGCTTATTAAGAGGATGAAGATTACGTATGGACTCATTAGTAAAGGAAGGATTTTAACCGTCATGTTCGGGGTATGGGCCCAAAAGCTTAATTAGCTGACTTTACTAGGAAGTAGTGTAATGGAAGCGCTAGGAGTTTTGATCTCCTGAGTATGGGTTCGAGTCCCTTCTTTCTAAGGAAATGGGGGGAATTTAACTCCCATTATTCACTCTATCAAAGTGGTCCTTTATTCATTCGGGCACATTTCCTTTTTTAGTGTGGGGGGAGGCTTGCTAGGGCAATGGGTAGGGCCAGGTTTCAGGTTAGAAGGGCTAGGGCAAGTGGCAGGAAGCTTTTTCAGACTAAGTGCATTAGCTGGTCGTATCGGAAGCGAGGGTAGGAGGCTCGTACTCACAGGAACAGAATAGAAAGTAGTGCGGCTTTTAACATGAGGTTAATTGTCGTTAGTTCTGGTATGAGGGGGTTGTGTAGTGCACCTAGAAAGAGGACGGCGGACAATGTATTTATTAGGAGAATGTTAGAATATTCGGCCAGGAAAAACAAGGCGAATGGACCTCCTGCGTATTCTACATTGAAGCCAGAGACTAGTTCTGATTCCCCTTCTGTGAGGTCAAAGGGTGCTCGGTTGGTTTCTGCAAGCGTTGATACGTACCATATTGCTGCTAGGGGCCAGGCGGGTGCTAGTAGTCATGTGGTTTCTTGAGCCAGGTTAAATGTTTTTAGGTCAAATCCTCCGGCGAGGATAATGATTGAGAGTAGGATTAGCCCTAGACTTACTTCGTATGAAATGGTTTGTGCGACAGCACGTAGGGCCCCGAGGAGGGCGTATTTTGAGTTTGATGCTCATCCTGCACCAAGAATGGTGTATACTGCTAGGCTTGAGAGGGCTAGGATAAATAAGATTCCTAGGCTCAGATCTACGACTGGGTAGGGCATAGGCATTGGGGCTCACAGTGTGAGAGCCAGGGTGAGGGCCAGGGTAGGGGCGGTAATAAAAAGTATGGGGGAGGCGTTCGATGGTCGGATGGGTTCCTTGATGAACAGTTTTACCCCGTCGGCGATTGGTTGTAGGAGTCCGTAGGGGCCAACTACGTTTGGCCCTTTCCGTAGTTGTATGTAGCCCAGTACTTTGCGTTCTAGAAGCGTGAGAAATGCTACTGCTAGTAAGACTGGGACAATATATGCCAGTGGATTAATGATGTGCGTGAGGATAGAGGTCATAGCTGAAGGAGGGGATTTGAACCCCTGAGTAAAAGGGCTTAGGCCTTTCGCAATTACCAGGCTCTGCCACCTTAGCCTATCATTGTCTTTGATGGGTGAGTTGTGTCTCATTGTCTCTTTTATTTGTTTTCAGGAGGTTGAGATAGGGCTTGTTTTTAGCATAGGCCCTCTTTTCCCGGTCCTTTCGTACTAGGGAGAAGCAAGGTCATAGATAGAAACCGACCTGGATTACTCCGGTCTGAACTCAGATCACGTAGGACTGTTAATCGTTGAACAAACGAACCCTTAATAGCGGCTTCACCATTAGGATGTCCTGATCCAACATCGAGGTCGTAAACCCTTTCGTCGATAGGGACTCTGGGAAAGGATTGCGCTGTTATCCCTGGGGTAACTTGGTTCATTGATCGGGTTTAAATGTTTATCCCGGGTCATATTTGGTCAGATTTTCTGTTGCCTAGAGGTGTGTCTCTTAGTTCTGAAGGTGACTTCATTCCATTCGGGGGCTTTGCTCTTCCCCGTGGTCGCCCCAACCGAAGGCATTTGGTCATGTGCATCAGGTTTAAATTTGTTTTGTATTCTTTTGTTTGTGAAAAATTTCTTTACATGTTTGAATTTTAGCCTGAAGCTCCACAGGGTCTTCTCGTCTTATGTCTATATGTCCGCTTCTGCACGGGCAGATCAATTTCATTGACTGGGGGAAGGAGACAGTTGAACCCTCGTGGTGCCATTCATACAGGTCTTCATTTAAAAGACAAGTGATTACGCTACCTTCGCACGGTTATGATACCGCGGCCGTTAAACGCAGTGGTCACTGGGCAGGCGGGACCTCTTATACATTCTTGTTAGCAAGAGGCGATGTTTTTGGTAAACAGGCGGGGTAAGTGTTTGCCGAGTTCCTTCTTCTCCTTTTAGTCTTTCCTTGTTGCACTCCTGTGTTGGGTTAACAGTTGTTTATTGCAAGATTTTCCTGTTTAGGTGGTTTATTGCTGTTCCCTCGTGGAATGTGGGTCTGTTGATTATCAGCGGTTGGTCCGTTCTGATTTACACTTGTGCTTGGAGGGAGTTTAATGCTCTCTTATTACTCATTTTAGCATTGTTTTTTCTATATAGGTATAGAATAGCTTAATATTTTTAGGGGATTTGGATTTTATTGTCGTTATTGTTGGCTTATTTTCCCTTGAGCTATAACGCTTTCTTTTCAGGTGGCTGCTTTTAGGCCCACTGAGGGGTTTTATCCTTTGGTAGAATTTTGATCCTTGTCCGCCTGGTAAGGTTGTGTCCTGTTTCAAAGGAGCTGTACCCCCTTTGACTAACTCCCGCATATCGCTTTATTCCTTGTGGTTAATTTTATTGTCGGTCGGAGGGTTATGTGGGGCTGAACTAACATTCATTTCTTAAGCAACCAGCTATAACTAGGCTCGGTAGGTCTTTCACTCCTACTCGGGGGTCTTCCCACTCTTTTGCCACAGAGACGGGTTGGTCCTTTTAGACTGCCCCGGAGTAGCTCGTCTAGTTTCGGGGTTCCAAACTGGAATTCTTTTTGCTTGGGGTGGACTTGCTAAATCATGATGCAAAAGGTACGAGTCTTAGGCTCTGCTTTTCGTTGCTTTGTGGGTTCTTTCATTTCTTTTTCAGCTTTCCCTTGCGGTACTTTCTTTATAGCTCTATGGTAAGTCCTTTTCTGTCGCCCATACTTGGGGGGAAAAATGCTTTAGTTGTTGTTTCTTCAGTTATTTATGGTTGGTTATTTATTTGTGTGTCTAGGCTAGCTTTTCTGCTTAGAATAATTCGATTTGCACGAATGTCTTCTCGGTGTAAGTGAGATGCTTTGTCTGTTTAGCTATATTCCAATTTCTCCAAGTGCACCTTCCGGTACACTTACCATGTTACGACTTGCCTCCTTTTTTGCTGGTTTGATTTTTATGGATTTTTTTGTTGTACGGCTAAAGGAGGGTGACGGGCGGTATGTACGCGCTTCAGGGCCAATTTCAAAAGGGTTCTCTACTCTCTTTTTACTGCTAAATCCACCTTCAATTGTGCTTTGTTTCATGGCACCTTTCGTGATATTCTGTTTCAGAAAATGTAGCCCATCTCTTCCCACTGCGTTCGCTACACCTCGACCTGACGTGTTGGGTGGGGGCCCATTTAGCTTACTATTAGTGCCCTCATGGGGTAAGCTGGCGACGGTGGTATATAAACTGGGTTGGCAAGGAGTGGTGAGGTTAAACGGGGATTATCGGTTATAGGACAGGCTCCTCTAGGTGGGTTTGAAGCACCGCCAAGTCCTTTGGGTTTTAAACTAATGTTCGTAATTCCCTGGCGGATGGTATTTGTAAAGTGCCATCGTTGTTTACTATTAAGCATAGTGGGGTATCTAATCCCAGTTTGTTTCTTAATTTTCGTGAAGTCAGGTTGTGGTTAAAGCTACTTTCGTTGGGGGGCTTCATTCCTCTTTAAACGTATAACAGTTGGGGAGGTGTTCGGCTTTAGTTTTTGTTTTCCTTAATCACGCTTTACGCCGCAGAATATCAATTTGAGCCTCTCGTATAACCGCGGTGGCTGGCACGAGTTTTACCGGCTCTGGATTAATCCTGACTAAGTCAAGCTTTCGCTTATGGCTTAATATTAATCACTGCTGAGTTCCCTTGGGGGTGTGGCTTAGCAAGGCGTTTTGGGCTACTTAGGGTGTGCCTGATGCCAGCTCCCTTTTCCCGGAGGGGGATGTGGGGCATTCTCACAGGGATGCGGATACTTGCATGTATAATTCGGATTAAAACTGATGTTAAAGTCAGGACCAGGCCTTTGTGTTGTCGGAGCTTTTTATAGCTCATCTTGGCATCTTCAGCGCCATGCTTTTGCTTAAGCTACGTCAAC